ACAGAAAAAAATAAACTTTGATAGTCCTTTGTGGATCCGGTGGCGACTAGATCAACGCATTATTTCATCAAGAGAAGTTCCTATCGAAGTTCACTACGAATCTTTGGGTACCTATCATGAAATTTATGGACATTATCTAGTAATAAGAAGTACAAAAAAAGAAATTCGTTCTATATACATTCGAACCACTTTTGGTCATATTTCTTTTTATCGAGAAATTGAAGAAGCTATACAAGGTTTTTGCCATGCCTATTCATATGATATCTAATGATATAGATGGTTGGTATCTAAGATAAGCAAATTTAGGATATCGGTGTAAATTCAGGTGTTCACAATTTAACCAGAATCATACATAGTTTTTAATTTGTATGCAAATAAAGATAAAGAAAAGGAAGTTTTCCAATCATTGACTCAAACCCATTGTCGAACCGAATCCCACTGAGTGAAATATGGAGGTACCTATGGCAGAACGGGCCAATCTAGTCTTTCACAATAAAGTGATAGGTGGAACTGCCATTAAACGACTTATTAGCAGATTAATAGATCACTTTGGAATGGCATATACATCGCATATCTTGGATCAAGTAAAGACTCTGGGATTCCGTCAAGCTACGACTACATCCATTTCATTAGGAATTGATGACCTTTTAACAATACCTTCGAAAGGATGGCTAGTCCAAGATGCTGAACAACAAAGTTTGATTTTTGAAAAACATCATCATTATGGGAATGTACATGCAGTAGAAAAATTACGCCAATCTATTGAGATATGGTATGCTACAAGTGAATATTTGCGACAAGAAATGAATCCTAATTTTAGGATGACCGACCCCTTTAATCCAGTCCATATAATGTCTTTTTCAGGAGCTAGAGGAAATGCATCTCAAGTACACCAATTAGTGGGTATGAGAGGATTGATGTCGGATCCACAAGGACAAATGATTGATTTACCTATTCAAAGCAATTTACGCGAAGGACTCTCTTTAACAGAATATATAATTTCTTGCTATGGAGCCCGGAAAGGAGTTGTAGATACTGCTGTACGAACTTCAGATGCTGGATATCTTACACGCAGACTTGTTGAAGTGGTTCAACACATTGTTGTACGTCGAACAGATTGCGGTACCATTCGAGGAATTTCGGTGAATACCCAGAATGGAATGATGCCGGAAAGAATTTTGATACAAACATTAATTGGTCGTGTATTAGCAGACGATATATACAGAGGTTCACGATGCATTGCCGTTCGAAATCAAGATATTGGAATTGGACTTATCAATCGATTTAAAACCTTTAAAACACAACCAATATCTATCCGAACCCCCTTTACCTGTAGAAATACATCTTGGATCTGTCGATTGTGTTATGGCCAAAGTCCTACTCATGGCCACTTAGTGGAATTAGGAGAAGCTGTAGGTATTATTGCGGGCCAATCAATAGGAGAACCGGGCACTCAACTAACATTAAGAACTTTTCATACTGGCGGAGTATTCACAGGAGGTACTGCAGAACATGTGCGAGCACCTTCTAATGGAAAAATAAAATTCAACGAGGATTTGGTTCATCCTACACGTACACGTCATGGGCATCCTGCTTTTCTATGTTATATAGACTTGTATATAACTATTGAAAGTGGTGATATTATACATAATGTGATTATTCCACCAAAAAGTTTTCTATTAGTTCAAAATAATCAATATGTAAAATCAGAACAAGTGATTGCCGAGATTCGCGCAGGAACATACACTTTGAATTTAAAAGAAAAGGTTCGAAAACATGTCTATTCTAACTTAGAAGGAGAAATGCATTGGAGTACTGATGTATACCATGCATCAGAATTTAGATACAGTAATGTCCATATCTTACCAAAAACAAGTCATTTATGGATATTATCAGGAAGATCATACAGGTCCGGTTCAGTCTCTTTTTCACTCCGAAAAGATCAAGATCAAATGAAGATGCATTATCTTTCTACTGGGGAAGAAGATAGTTCTAACCTTTTAGTAAGGAATGATCAAGTAAGACATAAATTATTTCGTTTCAATTCTTCTGATCTAAAAGAAAAAAGGATTTCAGATTATTCCATATTTAATCAAATCATATGTATAGATCATTGTAATTTTGCACACCCTGCTATTTTCCATCATACTACGGATTTATTAGCAAAGAGGCGAAGAAATAGATTCATCATTCCATTTTCATTCCAATCGATTCAAGAACGAGACAAAAAACGAATGTTAGCTTCCAATATCTCGATTGAAATACCAATCAATGGTATTTTTCGTAGAGATAGTATTCTCGCTTATTTTGATGATCCTCAATACAGAACACAGAGCTCAGGAATTACTAAATATAGGACTATAGGAATAAATTCCATTTTTAAAAAAGAGGATTTTTTAATTGAGTATAGAGGAGTTAAAGAATTTAAGACAAAATACCAAATCAAAGTGGATCAATTTTTTTTCATTCCCGAGGAAGTGCATATTTTATCAGAATCTTCTTCCATAATGGTACGGAACAATAGTATCGTTGAAGTAGATACACCAATCACTTTAAATATAAGAAGTCGAGTAAGGGGGTTGGTCCGAGTGGAGAAGAAAAAAAAAAAGATTGAATTAAAAATATTTTCTGGGGATATCCATTTTCCGGGAGAAATGGATAAAATATCCCGACACAGTGCCATCTTGATACCACCAGGAACGGTAAAAAACAATTTAAAGGAATCAAAAAAAATGAAAAATTGGATCTATGTCCAATGGATCACAATTACAAAAAAAAAGTATTTTGTTTTGGTTCGACCCGTCATTTTATATGAAATAGGGAATGGTATCAATTTAGTAAAACTTTTTCCCCAAGATATGTTTCAGGAAAGAGATAATCTGGAACTTAAAGTTATTAATTATATTCTTTCTGGAAATGGAAAATCAATTCGGGGAATTTCGGATACAAGTATTCAATTAGTTCGGACTTGTTTAGTCTTAAATTGGGATCCAGACAAAAAATTTTCTTCTATCGAAAATGCGCATGCTTCTTTTGTTGAAGTAAGTACAAATGGTTTGGTTCGATATTTCTTAAGAATTGACTTAGTGAAATCCCATATTTCATATATAAGAAAAAGGAATGATCCGGCCAATTCGGGATTTTTCTTGGATCATGAGTCGGATCGGACCAACATCAATCCATTTTTTTCCATTGATTCGAAGAAAAAAATTCAACAATCACTTAGCCAAAATAACGGAACTATTCGTATGTTGTTGAATAGAAATGAGAAATACCGCTCTTTGATAATTTTGTCATCATTTAATTGTTTTCAAACACGATCATTCAATGAGGGAAAATATTACAATGGGATAAAAGAAGGAATTAATAAAATTCAAAGAGATCCTATAATTCCAATTAATAATTCGTTAGGTCCTTTAGGAATAGCCTTTCAAGTTGCAAATTTGGATTTTTACCGTTTAATAACTCATAATCAGATCTCGATAAATCCAAATTTGCAACTTGATAAATTAAAAGAAACTTTTCAAGTATTAAGATATTATTTAATGGACGAAAACGAGAGAATTTCTAAACCGGATATATGTAGTAACACCGTTTTCAATCCATTCTTTTTGAATTGGCATTTTCTCCATCATAATTATTGTGAAAAACCGTTTACAATAATAAGTCTTGGTCAATTTATTTGTGAAAATGTATGTATAGTTCAAACGAAAAATGCACCACACCTAAAATCAGGTCAAGTTCTAACAGTTCAAATGGATTCTGTAGGAATAAGATCGGCTAACCCTTATTTGGCGACTCCAGGAGCAACTGTTCACGGCCATTATGGAGAAATACTTTCTGAAGGAGATATATTAGTTACATATATATATGAAAAATCGAGATCTGGTGATATAACACAGGGTCTTCCAAAAGTAGAACAGGTATTAGAAGTTCGTTCGATTGATTCAATATCGATGAACCTAGAAAAGAGAGTTGATACTTGGAACGGTCATATAACAAGAATTCTTGGCATTCCTTGGGGATTCTTGATTGGTGCTGAGCTAACTATAGCGCAAAGTCGTATTTCTTTGGTTAATAAAATTCAAAAAGTTTATCGATCCCAGGGAGTTCACATCCATAATAGACATCTAGAAATTATTGTGCGTCAAATAACATCAAAAGTATTGGTTTCAGAAGATGGAATGTCTAATGTTTTTTCGCCCGGTGAACTAATTGGATTATTGCGAGCCGAACGAGCTGGGCGTGCCTTAGAAGAGGCGGTTTGCTACCGAGTTCTATTACTAGGAATAACAAAAACATCTCTGAATACTCAAAGTTTCATATCTGAAGCAAGTTTTCAAGAAACTGCTAGAGTTTTAGCAAAAGCCGCTCTTCGGGGTCGTATAGATTGGTTGAAAGGTCTGAAAGAGAACGTTGTTTTAGGGGGAATGATACCTGTTGGTACCGGATTCAAAAGAATAATGCACCGTTCAAAGACAAGGCCAAGGCAATATAACAAGATTACTTTGGAAACAAAAAAAAATAATTTATTTGAGGATCAAATGAGAGATATTTTGTTTCACCACAGAGAATTATTTTTTGGCTTCATTTCAAAGAATTTTTGCGATACATCAGAGCAATCTAGGATTTAATAATCCCTAAGGGCTCCGTCATTTTATTTTGTAATTGATTTTGTAATAAAATCAAAAGGGAATAAAGATAATAATCATATTATTTAAATTAAATAGAAAAAAATGGCCTGATCATGTATCAATGGCCAATCTTCGGTAGAATAAAAGGTTCCTTCGGAACACTTATTTATTTCTATTTCAGTATACACGGTCTCTTTCTTTCATTTCCTAATAAAAAAAAAATTTGGATTGGAAATGAAAGAAAAGTGGGGGATTAATCTAAATGACAAAAAGATATTGGAACATAATTTTGGAAGAGATGATGGAAGCTGGAGTTCATTTTGGCCACGGTACTAGAAAATGGAATCCTAAAATGTCACCTTATATATCTGCAAAGCGTAAGGATATTCATATTACAAATCTTATTAGAACTGCTCGGTTTTTATCAGAAGCTTGTGATTTAGTTTTTGATGCAGCAAGTATGGGAAAACAATTCTTAATTGTTGGTACAAAAAAAAAAGCAGCGGATTCAGTAACGCGGGCTGCAATAAGAGCTCGGTGTCATTATGTTAATAAAAAATGGCTCGGCGGTATGTTAACGAATTGGTATACTACAGAAACACGACTTCAAAAGTTCCGGGACTTGAGAACACAACAAAAGACGGGGAGACTCAACAGTTTTCCAAAAAGGGATGCTGCTATATTGAAGAGACAATTAGCTCATCTGGAAACATATCTCGGCGGCATTAAATATATGACACGGTTACCTGATATTGTAATAATCGTCGATCAACAAGAAGAATATACGGCTCTTCGAGAATGTAGAACTTTGGAAATTCCAACAATTTCTTTAATCGATACAAATTGTGACCCGGACTTCGCCGATATTTCGATTCCAGCTAATGATGATGCTATAGCCTCAATTCGATTAATTCTTAATAAATTAGTATTTGCTATTTGTGAAGGTCGTTCTAGCTATATAAGAAATTCTTGATTAATAATAAGAGAAATTATTTGAGTTGGTTGGAGGGACTCATAGATTTAGGAAATCGGTTACTATACTACTAATAAATTAAATACTACTACTAAATTAAATTGCATAAAAAATAGAAATATATATATATAATATATATATACATAAAATATATATATATACAAGATCCTGTTGGTTAAGTAAGGATTAGAAATTCTCTTCATTTTGATTATTAGCGATATAAAGAAGAAACGAAAATTATATGTGATTAATCCTGGTATTCAAAATCAAAAAGGAGATGTTTGAATTAAAATAATTCCCTTTCAAGTTCTTATTTTTTAGAGGGCGGGACAATATGAATGTTTTATTATGTTCTATCAACACATTAAAAAGATTATACGATATATCTGCTGTGGAAGTCGGGCAACATTTCTATTGGCAAATAGGGAGTTTCCAAGTGCATGCCCAAGTACTTATTACTTCTTGGGTTGTAATTGCTATCTTGCTAGTTTCAGCCATTCTAGTTATTCGAAATCTGCAAACCATTCCGACTTTTGGTCAGAATTTCTTTGAATATGTTCTCGAATTCATTCGAGACGTGAGCAAAACTCAGATTGGAGAAGAATATGGTCCGTGGGTTCCATTTATTGGAACTATGTTTCTATTTATTTTTGTTTCTAATTGGTCCGGGGCTCTTTTGCCTTGGAAAATAATACAATTACCTCACGGGGAGTTAGCTGCACCCACAAATGATATAAATACTACTGTTGCATTAGCTTTACTTACGTCAGTTGCATATTTCTATGCGGGTCTTTCAAAAAAAGGATTAGCTTATTTTAGTAAATACATCCAACCAACTCCAATCCTTTTACCGATTAACATCTTAGAAGATTTTACAAAACCCTTATCCCTTAGTTTTCGACTTTTTGGAAATATACTAGCTGATGAATTAGTAGTTGTTGTTCTTGTTTCTTTGGTACCTTTAGTAGTTCCTATACCTGTCATGTTCCTTGGATTATTTACAAGCGGTATTCAAGCTCTAATTTTTGCTACTTTAGCTGCGGCTTATATAGGTGAATCCATGGAAGGCCATCATTGACTATTTTTTTCTAAAAAATAGTTTTTTTTTGATTTAGTTTGCTGCACATATACTGTGGCTCAAGATAACCTATTTAGGAAACATCAATAAATATTAAATATATAGAAAAGAAAAACATTTTGAAAATTTGCAATAAAAAAAAAAAATAGAGTAGGAGTGAGGGGGATCCAACTGGGTGTATATAATCTAATCACTATAAGACAAATCTTTCTTTCTTTGTTTTGGAGGTTTCAAAAAATGATTCGAATCTAATTGAATCTAAAACACAAATAGTTGGTTTACAGCATGGAAGAAACCTCTGTATATGTGATATTATATATGAACTAACCATATATTTAAAATTACCCCACTACTACTGTAAATTTCTATAGGGATTAAAAAAACAAAGCCCTTCCGTTTCATCTCTAATTGTGAATTGAATATTCAATGACTAAAAAATTCAATAAAAAACGAAGAATTCAAAGAATGGTTCAAAACTTAAGTTAATAGTTAATATAAGAATAAAGGTTATACCTAGTTCCAAAACAACTTGGTAGGTAGAAACGAAAAAAGAAATTTTGAAGTAATTCATATAGTTCAATAACTATTACTATTTCAATTTAGGAATTTTTCTTAATTACTTTAACTGAATAAATCTTGGTAATTGCATAATTAAGTCATAATTTATTGGTTGATTATATCATTAACTATTTCTTTATTTTATATTTTGGTTACGAGGAACTTATTATGAATCCAATTATTTCTGCTGCTTCCGTTATTGCTGCTGGCTTGGCCGTAGGGCTTGCTTCTATTGGACCTGGGGTTGGTCAAGGCACTGCTGCAGGGCAAGCTGTAGAAGGGATTGCACGACAACCAGAGGCAGAGGGAAAAATACGTGGTACTTTATTGCTTAGTCTGGCTTTTATGGAAGCTTTAACAATTTATGGGCTGGTTGTAGCATTAGCGCTTTTATTCGCTAATCCTTTTGTTTAATCCTATAATCCTAAAAAAAAATAGAAAAATAATTGGTTGGTCTTGCTTTTTCAAATTATATTGTGATTTCACTCCTACAATTATTCGTTCGGGCAAGAACACAGGTGAAGGACTAATTGAAGGGTGAAGAATTCATATACTGATTACTGATTCGCCTTCTTTTCTTTTTTAGTCCAATGAACCCCCTTTAAATTCTTTAAATTTAAAGAAAATCTTTCGAAAGTGTTAAAACTAGAGAGATTTTGCAATTGACATGACATAAGAACTCGTATCTAATTCTAATAAGTATCATTCTTATAGAAAATCTTCCAATTGATGGAACAATTCAAATAATATATATATATTAACATTATTATATTATTAGTATTTATATTTATTACTCTATCTATTTTGAATTAATTATTAATAATTAATATTAATTATTAGTAAGGTATAGTATGAAATTTGCATTCTATATATATAGAATAAAAATTTCATATAAAATATGAATATGAAATAGAAAAAATAATTAAGAAATCCAATAAAAAATAGGAATCGTAGAAAGATAATTAGTCTATTCATAAGAGGAGATGAGATCATATGAAAAATATAACCGATTCTTTCCTTTGTTTGGGCTATTGGCCATTCGCCGGAAGTTTCGGGTTTAATACCGATATTTTAGCAACAAATCCAATAAATCTAAGTGTAGTGTTAGGTGTATTGATTTTTTTTGGAAAGGGAGTGTGTGCGGGTTGTTTATTTCAAAGAATAGATTGGATCCAACCAAACTGCACATTTTTCGTTATAACTAAGAAAATGTACATAATATCGCGAATTACTTCTGAATTAATTAAATTTTTTCAATAATTAAAGAAAAAATATTTAAGAACCATAGCATTTCGTGATTTATTGGTAAATCCACTTTGATTCTCTATTAACCAATAATATTGGACTATTACCATGGTTAAACCGAGTAGTTTGAAGTCTAGACGCAGTGTAGTACTCTTTCTACCACTATGTTAATACAGAAATGAAATGGTTTCAATAAAATTATTCGAATTTTTTTTTTTTCGATATAAAACACTCATGTCGATAAAATGTCTTGAATCCTCTTTACGTTGAAAAAGGTGAATTTAATCCCGCCTTTTATACAATGCGTAATAGATGACCTATGTAAAAATTAATTAATATGTATAAATTAATTAATAAGAATTCTTTGGATTTGAAGAAAAAACAAAACAACTTTGCTGACATATATATTTGTTTGGTCAGAAGAATCCTCCGAATATTCTGGTCTTAGATTGATAATTGTTTTAAATATAAATATTTGAAAAATATAAATTATAGAAGAGAGGATAGGCTCATTACATAAAAAAATAGGGAAATTTCCCATAAGTAATTGGGTGTGAGAGCCAAATGAATCGAAAGATTCATGTTTGGTTCGGGAAGAGATCATAGACATTTTGAAATGAATGGAAAGAGAGTCTACTTTCATTAAGTGATTTATTAGATAATCGAAAACAGAGAATCTTGAGAACTATTCGAAATTCAGAAGAACTACGGGAAGGGGCCATTGAACAGCTGGAAAAAGCCCAGGCCCGCTTAAGGAAAGTCGAAACGGAAGCAGATCGGTTTCGGGTGAATGGCTATTCTGAAATAGAACGAGAAAAACAGAATTTAATTAATTCAATTTACATGACTTTGGAACAATTAGAAAATTACAAAAATGAAGCCATTCATTTTGAACAACAAAGAGTGATTAATCAAGTCCGACAGCGGGTTTTACAACAAGCCTTACAGGGAGCTCTAGGAACTCTAAATAGTTGCTTAAACAACGAGTTACATTTGCGTACTGTCAATGCTAATATTGGAATCTTTGGGGCGATGAAAGAAAAAAAATAATTGATTAGTCTTTCTATTTTAATATAGAGTATAGGTATTATTTTTTTTTCTTCTAAAAAAAAATTAAATTAAGAAATTTTCATGGTAACCATTCGTGCAGATGAAATTAGTAAAATTATACGTGAACGCATTGAGCAATATAATACCGAAGTAAAAATTGTAAATACGGGTACCGTACTTCAAGTAGGCGACGGTATTGCTCGTATTTATGGTCTTGATGAAGTAATGGCTGGTGAATTAGTGGAATTTGAAGAGGGTACTATAGGCATTGCTTTGAATTTGGAATCCAAAAATGTTGGTGTTGTATTAATGGGTGATGGTTTGCTGATACAAGAGGGAAGTTCGGTAAAAGCAACAGGAAGAATTGCTCAGATACCTGTAAGTGAGGCTTATTTGGGTCGTGTTATAAATGCTTTAGCTAAACCTATTGATGGTCGAGGAGAAATTTCAGCTTCGGAATCT